CTCGTCTCCCCCAATAATGCCTACGCCTTCAACTCGTTCTAAAAAAATAGGATTCCGGGTAATAAGTTTTTGATACTCAGCAACCCCTGTTAAAAAATAATCGCAAAAATCCAAACATTTATCTATCCAGCCATAGGGTAGATCGGCAGCCACTCCTCCGATACGAAAATAATTATGCATCATTCGCATACCGGTGGCAGCTTCGAAGAGGTCATATATCAATTCTCTTTCTCGAAAAATATAGAAGAAAGGGGTCTGCGCACCAATATCCGCCATAAAAGGACCGAGCCATAACAAATGAGAAGCTATCCGACTCAACTCCAACATAATGACTCTGATATAGCTAGCCCTTTTAGGGACTTGAATATTGCCTAATTGTTCGGGTCCATTTATGGTTATTGCTTCTGTGAACATAGTAGCTAAATAATCCCAACGTGTTACATAAGGCAAATATTGTATAATTGTTCGGTTTTCCGCAATTTTCTCCATCCCTCTATGTAAATAACCCAATATTGGTTCGCAGTCGACAACATCTTCACCATCTAGAGTAACGATGAGTCGAAGAACACCGTGCATTGATGGGTGCTGAGGCCCCATATTGACTATCATGAGGTCTTTTCTTGTAGTTGGTGCAGTCATAAGTTTTTTACCGATTCATTCTTCCATGAATTACTGAAAGTGAAAAGAAGTTCATCAAAATTTAATCGAAACATATAAGTGAAAATGAAAGGACTCTTCAAATTAATCAAATTAACGAGTTTTTGTCTCTCGAATGTCCAACTGATTAATTAATTCTTTATAACGTACTCTATTTTTTTTTGCCAAATAAGCTAGCAGTCGTTGACGTTTTCCCAAAATTTTCTTCAAACCTCTCTGAGATAAATAGTCTTTTTTGTGCAATTCTAAATGTGAAGTAAGTCTCCGTATCTTATTGGTGAAATTGAATACTTGAAATTCAACAGATCCTCTCTTTTCTTCTTGAAAAATAACTGAAATGACAGAATTTTTTACCATAAATGAATTTCCCCTTTCTTTATTTTACAGATATGGATTTTATCAAATTTTATCGATCAGTAATAATAATGCCAGTAATTTGAACGTGGTATATAGACTTAATTTCTTTATGAACCCCTAATTTTATCAATTCCAATAAATTAATCAAATTGAAAATTTGATTCAGATAGGAATCCAAAAAGGTGGTAGGTACATTTTTTTCATTCACAAAAGCGAATAATTTAAACCTAAAATCCTAAAATGAAGAAGATTCTGTTGATTCATTTCTAGATCTAATCGATACCTTATTGATTTAGTATCGTCTACTCGAATTAGATTCGAATGAGATGTAAGACAAGGCATGTGTGCATTTGTTTGCTTTCAGATACTCTATACGAGACGGGGTATATAGTACTATCAATTAATTTTCAATCGTGGATACATATGTATCCTTAAGATACTGAAACGGCTACCATTATTGGTATCAAACCAATAACGATTCATACAAGCTAAATCTTCTAATCGATAATTAGGCCAAAGAAAGAACTTCAATTTAATTAATTCATTTTTCTCTTTATAATTATAAAGAGGTTTCCTTTCATCCAAAAATTGACTCCAGTTTTTTACATTGGTTTCGTTGCAAAATACTGAATTTCTATCGACGCCATTCCAATTCAAAGAATTAAAAAAACTTCGAATTCTCAATTCTCTACGACGTCTAGACCAGAAAATATTTTCAGGAACAAGCAAATCAAAATGATTTTTGTCTGTATTTATTCTTTGAGTTTGCGGTTGCAGAATGAATTCATCAAAATTCTTTTTATCAACATATCTTTGTTCTCGGTATCTTTGATTAGTTTGGTGTTTACTTTTATGAACCAATGAAATACCTATGGTTTGATACATAATAAATTGTCCATTATTTTTTACGGACAACCGAATAGGTTCGATAATCAATACCCCCTTCTTCATCAATTCTGTAAGAGTTAAATTCGCATCAATCAGCATTATATCCAAACTCAGTTCTCTCCTTTGAATTGACGATATAGTAATTTTGGTTGGATTTATCAGTCGAAGCAGGAGACAATATACCTTGATATTCTCGATGATTCTTTGATTCAAAGCATCGTTCCATCTCAATTGAAAAAGCAAATAACGTTTCAAGAACAAATCGAGTTCTGCTTTCGTATTGCTTTTGTATTGTTTTTTATTTTTACCCTTCTTTGTGTCTGATTCCGGGTAATCTTTTTCAAGATCGTTTTGCTGTTTTGAGAAAACAGGGCCCAGATTTCCTTTGTTTTCTCTATCTGATCCACGCTCTCTTTCTCTTTGACTTGCGGGTTCTTTTGCTTCTTGAATTCGATTCTTTATTTTTTTATTTGATGGTAGAAAAAAGTTTTGTTTTTGGTTTTTATTGATGTTTTTATTTTGACTAACATTTTCATTTGTATTCAAATTTAAAAGAAGTAATTTGCTTGGTATAATCCATGGTTTTATTTTATATACATTATAAAGTAGTACAAATTCTGGGAAGAACCAAAATTCCAGATTCAATATGGGACGATTAAATATTTTTTCATTCATTCCCATCCAATCAAAAAAGACTTTTTTCGAATTTTTTTGAGTGTTTTCTGGATTTTGATGAATTGTAAGATAAAAAAGGCCTTTTTTATCAATTTTCTCAATTATTTGATAATTATTAATACCAATTTTAGTATTTGGATTACTGTTGGTATCGATCTTAACCCAGGCCTCAATATCGCCTTTTTGTCTAAGAGAAAAATGGATAATTTTCCAATCAAAATATTTTCTATCGAGATTTCTTTCGATATCTAGAATATTGTTTTTTCTTAGATAATTATTGATATGAAGATTGCCGGGCATATTAAAAAAGTTGGGTTTGGACGTGTTGGAATTAGAAGAAATTTCGAAGTTCTTACTTACTTGAAAGGGTAATCTAGAAATAAATGAGTCACTTTTATTTTCATAATTAATCGATTTATATGATAAAAGATCATATCTATAACATTTTTTAAAATTATCTTTTTGGTTTGATAATGAATAGAGTTCATAATCATTTTCTTTTTTGTAATGAATTAATTGGTCTTTTTCATATGAATTCCATTTGTTTAAATTTCGATTTTGATTTTGAGCCATACAACTTTGATTAACCCTAGTTCGCCATTTTTTTGGCATTAATCTAGACCATCTAATCTGAGATAAATCGTATTGATAATGCCATCTTAACCAGTTTTTCCATTGATCGATTCTATAACTCTGAAGTTTCTTATGTTTTAATTCAGAATGAAATATTCCTAGTGTTCTAACATAGTCCTTTATTTTAGTCTTAAGTAAAAAAGACGTTCGGTTATATTGAAGAACAGATCTAAATTTAGACAAATTAATAACTTGGGTTTGTGATAATTTGTAAAATACATATGCTTGTGACAAGTAGGATAAATTAAAAAAAATATGTGAATTTTTTATAGTCGAAATAAAGTGAATTTTTTTTTTTTCTTGATTTATTTCATTATTGGAAATGTATTTATCAATCAATTTGTTTGTTGATTCAAGAAAGAGGTGTGTATTAATTCTGGGAATATTAAGGATAGATAAAAATAGATCGATGTATAATCTTTGAATTAATAATTTTCGAAAATAATGGAATTTCCATATTAATCGAGTATTTCTTCTTTTTAATATTTGGAAAATATTTTTTGGGGATTCGAATTTTTTAATATTATTTGTTTTATTAGGACTAATGTCTATTTCTGGAGTTACTTTCTTTTTCTCTTTTGTAATTCTTTCTATTTGATTTTTGATTGTACTTGTTCTATCAGTCAAATCCTTCATTTTGGTTTCTATCAGTGAAGAATTTGGCCAATTTCCAGATTCAATTTGACTAAATGATTCGTTAATTATCTGATTACTAATTAGAGAATCTTTGTCTTTTTTCGTTTCAGTCGATTCAGATATTTCTTTGAATCTAAATAATACAATTGGATGTATTTTTGAAAGTTCTTTTATTATTTTTTTTAGAAATAGAATACTTTTGATAAGCCATTTTTTGTTTTCTTTTGAAAGTCTTCGAAATAATTTTGTTTTTCCTTTTAAAACTTTTAGAGTTATAAAATATTTCTTTTTGAATTTTCCAATTTTTTTTTCGAGTTCCTTAAAAATGGGTTCAAAAAAGGAAGGGCGCTTTCGGGGAGAACCAAAGGGAAGTTCAGCTTCCATTCCCCAAATTGTTAAAAAACAAAAATCATATTTTTGTTTTTTCTTTTTCATTAGCTCTCCACGGGAGGGGTACAGTTTAGATATATGCCAAGGTTTCAGACAAAAAGGAAATAAAATTTTGATCTGAATCCCATCCCTCGCCCAATTTTTTGGAAATTCTGTTTCGGATAATTGAACACCATTATAAGTACATTTAATATGCATTTCTGTATTCCATTCCTGCAAATCTTCAGACCATTCAGGAAGTTGCAAGAATAACATACGCCCGAGATTTTTGGCTATTATCAATGAAGGTAATAGAATATATTTTCGAAGAATTGATTGAGTTACTAACATGTAACCTCTTATTATTTGCGCCAAAGGAATGCTATCCCAGGCTTCTGCTAGCGCTATCCGTGCTTGTTCCTTTCTTTGGTTCTCTTCTTTTTTTTCCTTTTCTTTTTTCTCTTCTCTTTTTGTTTGTTCTTCTCTAGACTCTAGAATCTTGAATTCTCCCTCTTTACCTGCCCAATTTCGAAAAATTGGTTTAATCAGTCCAGAGATATCAAAAGAAAAAAGACGAGGGGGGGTTATTCTGTCGAGAAAAAGGGGGGAATGCGCATTTGCTTGAAATAGTTTCCAAATAACTGTTTTGCGCCTTTGAGCCCGCATAGAGCCTTTAATTATACCTCGCCGAAAATCTGATTGTTGCGAATAGCTTATTAAAGCCACTTCCTCTTTGGTCGCAGGATCCTTATTCTCCTTGTTGGAAGTAAAAATAACTACACGTT